GCACAGTACCAAATAAGTTATTAGGTGTTCTTTTAATGGCTTCAGTACCACTAGGATTGTTGATAGTACCCTTTTTGGAGAATGTCAATAAATTCCAAAACCCATTCCGCCGTCCTGTAGCTACAACAGTCTTTTTAATCGGTACCGCAGTAGCACTTTGGTTAGGCATTGGAGCAACATTACCTATTGATAAATCTCTGACTTTAGGTCTTTTTTAAATTGACTTAACCCTGATACAGAGTGGGTATCTAGGGAATAATTCCTTCAAAGTGAATTTTCCCTAGATACATTTCATTTTAGATTTTATTATCAATTAATTCTGCAAATCTATAATATATTATATGGGTTGCGCTGAAAATATGAAAATCAAAAAAAAAGATGAAGTAATTGCAATGGATTTAAAATGAAAACTTATTCTTAGGTAAATCAATTGCGAAACGCTTCTGTAGAATGCTCAATATCTGGTTTACATCTTCCGTGCGAAAATATGCAATTCTCCTAAGATCCTCTTGACTGTTACTCAAAAGGTCCAATAATGTATGTATATTGGACCTTTTGAGACAATTATAGGTCCTGGAAGACAATTCTGATTGGTCAATAAAAATATATTTCAATGCAGTTCCTTTTTTGTTTTTCTTTAGATTAGATAATTCATTATGAAAAGTAAAAAGGGGTAAAGTAAATTTGTTTTTATTTTCTTGTAAATGAAAGTTTTCCTCCTCCGCGTGTAGAAAAGGAATAAATAAATCAATCAAATTACGAGAAGCCTCGTGAAGTGCTTCTTTTGGAGTTAAACTTCCATTTGTCCATATTTCGAGAAAAAGGATCTCTTGTTTTTCATTCCCATTCCCATAAGAATAAATACTATGATTCACATTTCGAACAGGCATAGATACAGCATCTATAGGATAACTTCCATCTTGAGAGTTATTTGTGGATTTTATACGATATCCACGATCTCTTTTGATTTGTAATCCAATACATAAATCAACAGGTTCCATCAGATTAGCTATATGCTGTGTAGTGTCAATTATTTCTACAGAAGGCGGTGAGATGATATCTTGAGCAGTTATGCATTTTGGGCCTTTGACGCAAATGGATGCGTCTCGAACCCCATACAGATTACTTCTCAATACTATTTCTTTCAAATTCATTAAAATTTCATGTACGGATTCTTCAATACCTACTATCGTCGAATATTCATGTGGTACCTTTTCAAATTTTGCACTTGTAATACACGTCCCTTCCATTTCTCCAAGCAAAACTCTTCGCATGGCAATTCCTATGGTATCCGCTTGACCTTTCTTAAGTGGGGACAGAATGAAACGTCCATAATAAAGACGTTTACTGTCTATTCTTGATTCAACACACTTCCACTGTAGTGTTCGATTGGATCCTGCTATTTCCTCTCGAACCATACTAATATTTTATTTTAAAATTAATTGGTGAATCATTTATTTCTCTTGAAATCCGTTTCATTTTTATTTTTATACACGCCTTTTTTTAGGGGGTCTACATCCATTATGTGGCATAGGGGTTACATCACGTACGAAACTTAATAGTATACCACTTCTGCGAATGGCTCGTAGCGCTGCATCTCTTCCGAGACCAGGACCCTTTATCATGACTTCTGCTCGTTGCATACCCTGGTCAAGTACGGTACGAATAGCATTTGTGGCGGCCGCTTGGGCAGCAAAGGGTGTCCCTCTTCTTGTGCCTTTGAATCCCGAAGTACCCGCCGAGGACCAAGAAACTACCCGACCCCGTACATCTGTAACAGTTACAATAGTATTGTTAAAACTCGCTTGAACATGAATAACTCCTTTTGGTATTCTACGTCCATTTTTACGTAAACCAACACGCCCATTCCTACGTGAACCAATTTTTTGTATAGGTTTTGTCATATTTTAGCATCTCATAAATATGAGTAAGAAATTTACGGAGATATCCATTTCATGTTTTGACCTTTTTTTTTTATGGGTCCTTTGTTTCGAAAGTTCCTCTTAAGAAAGATTATCCTTGTCTTTGTTTATGTTTCGGATTGGAACAAATCACTCTAATTCGTCCACGCCTACGAATCAGTCGACATTTTTCACAAATTTTACGAACGGAAGCCCTTATTTTCATATTTCTGATTCTCCACTTTAAAATTCTTAATCTATTCCTTGAAAGAAAAAAATCTATTTAATTTTTGAACTTAGAATTGTCTCCTCATGGGGCAAATGTTAGAAAAAATACTTAATCGTTTGAATCTTTGTTGCGAAGTCTATAAATTATACGTCCTTTGGTTGAATCATAACGACTTACTTCGATTTTGACTCTATCCCCTGGTAGTATTCGTATAAGACTGCGCCGGATCTTACCTGAAACATAACCTAGAATTATATCCTCGTTATCTAAACGGACTCGGAACATGCCATTGGGAAGCGATTCCGTAATTAAACCCTCATGAATCAATTTTTGTTCTTTCATTTCGGGTGTCCTCTTTTTGAAGTATCCACTAATTGAATAGCAGTCATATAACCCATTTTTCTTCTCTTTTTCATGGATACGAAATTAGAGACCAAATTAGGATAAAAGATTACAATATATAACACAAGGGTTCTCCCCCAATTTTTTGTAGTCGGGCTTCTCGATCCGTCATTATACCTCTAGAAGTGGAAAGAATAGCAATCCCCATTCCACCTAAAATTTTAGGAATTCGTGGATAGTTACAATATATTCGTAGACCGGGTCGGCTGATGCGTTTTAAAATAGTTTTATGTATCCCTTTCCCAGCCCTTTTATGTGGGAGGGTTGAAACCAAGAAATGTTTGTTATGTTCCCGATGTTTTCTAACGTTTTCAATAAAACCCTCTTTTAGAAGTATTTTAACAATGTTTTCAGTCATCTTAGTAGATGTTATTCGAACGGTTTCCTTTTTATCCATGTCAGCATTTCTTATCGAAGTTATTATATCAGCAATAGTGTCTCTACTCATGATGAACTAGAATTATTGTTGTCCTCTCATTTTGATATAATCAACATATTTTTTATCAATAATTAATATTAAAAATATATACTTGAGACACAATCCACTAAAGGATTGATCTATTTCAGATCGGTCCATTTCAGATACTCTATCATAATTTTATTATAAGACTTCAGGGGCTAATGAGACTATTTTAGTGAAATTCAACTGTCTCAATTCTCGAGCAATTGCACCAAAAACTCGAGTTCCTTTTGGATTTCCTTCTTGATCAATAATAACTGCTGCATTGTCATCATATCGTATTATAATACCGTTGTCACGTTTGAGTTCTTTACGTGTACGTACAATTACGGCTCTAATTATTTCTGATCTTTCTAGAGGCATATTGGGCACAGCCTCCTTAATTACAGCAACAATAACGTCACCAATATGAGCATATTGGCGATTACTAGCTCCTAAGATCCGAATACACATTAATTCTCGAGCCCCGCTATTATCCGCGACATTCAAAAGGGTTTGCGGTTGAATCATATCATTATTTTTTCTGCTCTTTCAGTGTAAAGAGTGAAGGAAAAAAAGAAATATTATGTGTCTAGAAAAAAATAAGGAAATCCCTCTTATCGTTTCATACCAAATATCTCTTTAGTTATACATCCTTACCGTGCAATAAGAAATTGAGTTCGTATAGGCATTTTAGACGCAGCTATTTCAATAGCTGCTCTAGCTATAGTTTCTGATACTCCGCTCATTTCATAAAGTATTCGACCGGGTTTAACAACGGATACCCAATATTCGGGAGACCCCTTACCTGAACCCATACGTGTTTCTGCGGGTCTTAGTGTAACGGGTTTGTCGGGAAATATACGTATCCATATTTTTCCACCACGACGCGCGTATCGTGTCATTGCTCTTCGTCCAGCTTCTATTTGTCTAGCTGTAACCCAAGCGGGTTCAAGTGCCTGAAGAGCATATCTTCCGAAACAAATACGATTGCCTCGAGAAGATATTCCTTTCATTCTTCCCCTATGTTGTTTACGGAATCTGGTTCTTTTTGGGTTATAGTTGATGGTTGTTTCTTAATTCCATCTCTACTGCAGAACTGGACATGAGAATTTCTTCTCATCCAGCTCCTCACGAATAAAATAAGTCAATAATATTACTATTATGGATACACATGTATTTTCAATATAATATGGATTTTGAAATAATGTTAAATAAAATCATGGGATTTCTTGTATTTTTACATATATAGAAATATTCTAATAAATTGTTAGACTCCAGTTAACCATATATTTATTTTTTTTTTACCTACGCAAAATCGGGTAATTTAATAAGTAAATAAAGAAGAGTTCGCGGGCGAATATGGACTCTTTTCTGCTTCTTCATTTGTAAGGGTCAACCCATGTTATGACCGTTCAAAAAAATAAAAGGGTTCCTGGTTCGTTCCGCCATCCCTCCCAATGAATGATTAAGATCCGTTTTCAATCGAATCTTATACAGTCATGGGTTCCGTCGTTCCTATAGCTTCTCCGTTAATGATTAGGCCTGAACTCCGCAATGGAGCTCCCAACTAAATTAGTTTCTGAGTCAATCTCCTCAGTTTCTATTAACTCGGGCTCTTTACTTTGTTTTTATATCACAGTATTGATGCTTTATTACATTGCTTTTTATGAGATGATTCATAGACCATACATATTGGAATCATATTCCATTATATCATTGATATTTTCCTTCCTTCTTTCTATCATCCTCCCATTTATCCGCACCCCTTTTATTTTTACTTCATAAGCCTTCTTCATTTAATTGGATTTATTGTAATCCTATTTTTTAGGAAATAAAATTGCAGTTGCTACAACTACATGATCACTACATCATATAGTGACTGCTTTGCGGGATCCCGACAATACGAAGCAATAAGTTAGTTATTAGTCCATAGTTCTATAGTGTAGGGGTTATTTTATATATTTTTTTTAATCCCAGCTCTAAAGAAAAAACCAACGAGTCACACACTAAGCATAGCAATTCTACCAAATCAAATGATCAATCGAATTTTTATTCAACCTTATAGAAATAAAATTAGTATTTATTGTGTGTTTTTGATTGAACGAAAAGAAAAAGAATTCCAATTTTGCATTTTTTGTTCTATCACAGGATGGAATAGCAAGACAAAAAAAAGGGTCTATACTATTCTTCGTCTACAAATATCCAAATTTTTATGCCTAAGACTCCATATATAGTTCGAACTGTATAGGAACAATAATCAATTTTAGCGCGAATCGTTTGTAGGGGAACTCTGCCCTCTCTAATCCACTCCACGCGTGCAATTTCTTTTCCGTCGATACGGCCCGCAATTTGTATTTGAATTCCTTTTGTATCCGTTTGCTCAGTTAATTCAATAGCTTTTTTCATTGCTTTTCGAAAAGAAACTCTATTTTTTAGTTGTAAAGCTATATATTCTGCAAGAATATTAGGTTGTCCATAGGGTTTTTCCACTCTTGTGATAGCAATGTTGAGTCTCCGAGTTACAGAATTTAACTCTTTTTGTACATTCATTTGTAATTCTTCAATCCCTCGCGTTCGACCCTCCATTAGTAAATTAGGGAATCCAATATGAATTATGACTTGAATCAAATCAACCCTTTTTTGAATTTCTATACGTGCAATTCCTTCGAAACCAGAGGATATTCTCATATTTTTTTTTACATAATTCTTGATACAATCTCGTATTTTTGCATCTTCCTGTAGATCCGCAGAAAAACTTTTGGGTTGTGCGAACCAAAAAGAATGATGGCTTTGGGTTGTACCAAGTCTGAAACCAAGTGGATTTATTTTTTGTCCCATATTTTTCTATTATATTCGATCCATATGTTATTTTTTTATATGAATCTAGATCTTAGATTCATATAAAAATTATTTAGATTTATCTTTCAATACAATTGTTATATGACAGGTGGTTTTTTTTATTGCATAACTACGCCCTCGAGCTCGCGGTTTTAACTTTTTTACAATAACACCCCCATTGACTTCGGCTTTACTAATAAATAAATCCGCTTCGTTCAAACCCATATTGTGACTAGCATTTGCTGCCGCGGAATAAACCAATTTTAAAATGGGATAAGATGCTCGATAAGGCATAAGTTCAAGTATCATAAGTGTTTCTTCATAGGAACGTCCGCGAATTTGATCAATTACCCTTCGGGCTTTGAAAACAGACATATATATATGTTGAGCTAAAACTTTGACTTCTGTACGCGATCTCTTCCAGGTCTTCTTTATCATAAGGTTACCCCCCACCAATGAATGATGAGCAATTAATTATTCTATTTTTACTTAAATCTCAAATCTATATCTATCTAAAATCTCTATATATATATCATTATATTACTTTTACTATCATTATTATTTCTTTTTAATATATTATTTAGAGTTTTTTTTTTATAGTTATTGTTATTTTTTTATATTTATTTATATATATATATATTTTGTTCATATATAACATTAAATGGGAAAAAAAGAAGTTTAATAAATAAATTTAAAAATTAACGACGAGATCTATTATCATTTTTCGCATGTTTACCAAAAGTTCGAGTAGGTGCGAATTCTCCCAACTTATGACCCACCATACGATCCGTTATATAAATGGGTAAATGCTCTTTTCCATTATGAATAGCGATTGTATGGCCAATCATTGTGGGTATAATGGTAGATGCTCTAGACCAAGTTACTATTATTTCTTTTTCCTCTTTCATATTGAGTTTTTCAATTTTTGCCAATAAATGATTAGCAACAAAGGGATTTTTTTTTAGTGAACGTGTCATAACTGAGAACTCCTTTTTTGTTTTTGTAAAAGTATCACAATACCAAACAAAATGAAAATAAAATAAAATAATGAATGATGGATGTAAAAAACGAAATACTTTAACTTAAAAAATCAGAAATGGAATTCTGATGTGATGTAAGGGGCGGATGTAGCCAAGTGGATCAAGGCGGTGGATTGTGAATCCACCATGCGCGGGTTCAATTCCCGTCGTTCGCCCAATTCGAAAATGGTAAATATTCCTATTTACGACGACGAAGAATAAAACTATCACTATATTTTTTTCTTTTCCTACTTCTTCTTCCAAGTGTAGGATAACCCCAAGGGGTCATGGGTTTTTTTCTACCAATTGGGGCTCTCCCCTCACCGCCCCCATGGGGATGGTCTACAGGGTTCATAACTACTCCTCTTACTATAGGACGCTTACCTAGCCAACGCTTAGATCCGGCTCTACCCAAATTTTTTTGGTTCACCCCAACATTACCCACTTGTCCGACTGTTGCTAAGCAGTTTTTGGATATCAAACGGACCTCCCCAGATGGTAATCTTAATGTGGCCGATTTACCCTCTTTTGCAACCAGTTTCGCTACAGCACCTGCCGCTCTAGCTAATTGTCCCCCCTTTCCAAGTGTGATTTCTATGTTATGTATGGCCGTGCCTAAGGGCATATCGGTTGAAGTAGATTCTTCTTTTTTATCAATAAAAACCCCTTCCCAAACTGTACAAGCTTCTTCCAAAGCATACGGCTTTCTAGATGTATATGATGATATCTAGACAGATGGATCTTATATGAATCGTATGATGAAGTACCATATGAGTGGATATATAGGAATCCAAATCTGCCGAATCGCTCATGTTATGATCTTCCACATCCTAGGTCTCCCTGTTCCGTCATCTGGCTTATGTTCTTCATGTAGCATTCAGACCGAATGACTCTATGAAATTACGTCGATACTTCCACATATTACGGGTAACGTAGGAGACATCTCGATTTTTCCCCGGGGGATCCTTATAATTACCACAGCTTAGCTTTCAATTCGCCTCTGACCATCAAATTAAATGTGAATAACCCGTCTTCCTCTCTTTGAAACAAGGGGCGCTTCCGGTTCTGTCCGTGCTTCAAACAATTTGGTCTTCTCCATATTACCATATCTCTAGAGTCAATAATTTTCTATGAAGAACTACTGAACTCAATCACTTGCTGCCGTTACTCAACAGTTTTCTGTTGAGGTCTATCCCGTAAAGGTACTCAAATTGGATCAGTGATCGATTTCTAGGTTTCGTCGTAAACCTAATTGGTTACTTCCAATTACGTAAATCAATAGTTCAAACCGCACTCAAAGGTAGGGCATTTCCCATTGATATAGGAACTTCTGTACCAGAAACAATGGTATCTCCAATTATAGCCCCTCTGGGATGTAAAATATATCTCTTCTCACCATCCCCATAGTGTATGAGACAAATGTATGCATTTCGATTAGGGTCGTATTCTATGGTTACGATTCTACCAGATATGTCTTTTTCATTCCGTCGAAAATCGATTTTACGGTATAGACGCTTATGACCTCCCCCTCTATGCCCTGCGGTAATGATTCCTCTGGCATTACGACCTTTACCACAATGATGCTGTCCATAGATCAAATTATTTCGTGGATTGGATTTCACTTGACTGTCTACGGCTCCGTTGCGTGTGCTCGGGGTAGAAGTTTTGTATAAATGTATCGCCATGTTAATGTTATTAAGTATTTAGCTTTAAGTTCTTTTCTCTATAAGAGGTGGAATAGAATAACCCGGTTGAAGCGTAATGATCATACGTTTGTAATGCATTGTATGTCCCATAATAGGTCCCATTCTTCTACCCTTTCCAGGGAGTCGATGACTATTCATAGCTATTACCTTGACACCAAAGAAGAGTTCAACCCAATGCTTTATTTCTGTCCTAGTTGATCCTGATTCGACATTAGAAGTATATTGATTGTTCTCCAATAACCGAATACTTTTTTCTGTAAATACTGCATATTTGATTCCATCCATAAATCCATTTTCTTCCCTATGAGTTCCAGTATCGATAAGAATTCGAGTTCTTATTGTTCATATGTTATGTATGAATATACCATACCAATTCGTTATGTATGGATGATGAGATTCTATTGATACAGAGCCAATTCCAATAGACTTATTGAACGTTCCCATTGGTGTGCATCCAGCAGGAATTGAACCTACGAATTTGCCAATTATGAGTTGGGCGCTTTAACCATTCAGCCATGGATGCTTAACAGGGATCATCGTACATCGTGAATAACCAAATTCCAATTGAAATGAAATCTTTAGGAGGAATCAATGAAACGACATCAATTCAAATCCTGGATCTTGGAATTGAGAGAGATATTGAGAGAGATCAAGAATTCTCACTATTTCTTAGATTCATGGAGAAAATTCGATTCCGTGGGATCTTTCACTCACATTTTTTTCCACCAAGAACGTTTTATGAAACTCTTTGACCCCCGAATTTGGAGTATCCTACTTTCACCCGATTCACAGGGTTCAACAAGCAATCGATATTTCACGATCAAAGGTCTAGTACTGCTTATAGTAGCGGTCCTTATATCTCGTATTAATAATCGAAAGATGGTCGAAAGAAAAAATCTCTATTTGATGGGGCTTCTTCCTATACCTATGAATTCCATTGGACCCAGAAATGAGACATTGGAAGAATCTTTTTGGTCTTCCAATATCAATAGGTTGATTGTTTCGCTCCTGTATCTTCCAAAAGGGAAAAAGATTTCTGAGAGTTGTTTCATGGATCCGCAAGAGAGTACTTGGGTTCTCCCAATAAATAAAAAAAATCAAAAGTGTATCATGCCTGAATCTAACCGGGGTTCGCGGTGGTGGAGGAACCGGATCGGAAAAAAGAGGGATTCCTGTTGTAAAATATCCAACGAAACCGTAGCTGGAATTGAGATCTCATTCAAAGAGAAAGATAGCAAATATATGGAGTTTCTTTTTTTATCCTATACGGATGATCCGATCTGCAAGGACCATGATTGGGAATTGTTTGATCGTCTTTCTCCGAGGAAGAAGCGAAACATAATCAACTTGAATTCGGGACAGCTATTTGAAATCTTAGGGAAACACTTGATTTGTTATCTCATGCCTGGTTTTCGTGAAAAAAGACCAATCGAAGGGGAGGGTTTCTTCAAACAACAAGGAGCAGAGGCAACTCTTCAATCAAATGATATTGAGCATGTTTCCCATCTCTTCTCGAGAAACAAGTGGGGTATTTCTTTGCAAAATTGTGCTCAATTTCATATGTGGCAATTCCGCCAAGATCTCTTCGTTAGCTGGGGCAAGAATCAGCACGAATCGGATTTTTTGAGGAACGTATCGAGAGATAATTTGATTTGGTTAGACAATGTGTGGTTGGTAAACAAGGATCCTTTTTTTAGCAAGGTACGGAATATATCGTCAAATATTCAATATGATTCCACAAGATCCATTTTCGTTCAAGTAATGGATTCTAGCCAATTGAAAGCATCTTCAGAATTTCTTGGGAATCCTACAAGATCAATTCGTTCTTTTTTCTCTGACAAATGGTCAGAACTTCATCTGGGTTCGAATCCTACTGAGGGGTCCACTAGAGATCAGAAATTTGTGAAGAAAAAACAAGATGTTTCTTTTGTCCTTTTCAGGCGATCGGAAAATAAAGAAATGGTTGATATATTCAAGATAATTACGTATTTACAAAATACCGTCTCAATTCATCCTATTTCATCAGATCCGGGATGTGATATGGTTCCGAAGGATGAACCACAAGATATAGACAGTTCCAATAAGATTTCATTCTTGAACAAAAATCCATTTTTGGGTTTATTTCATCTATTCCATGACCGGAACAAAGGGGGATACATGTTACGCCACAATTTGGAATCAGAAGAGAGATTTCAAGAAATGGCAGATCTATTCACTCTATCAATAACCGAGCCGGATCTGGTGTATCATAGGGGATTCACCTTTTCTATTGACGGATTGGATCAAAAAAAATTCTTCAATGGGTCCAGAGATGAATCGAAAAAGAAATCCTTATTGGTTCTACCCCCTCTTTTTTATGAAGAGAATGAATCTTTTTATCGAAGGATCAGAAAAAAATCGGTACGGATCCACTGCGGGAATGATTTGGAAGATCCAAAACGAAAAATAGTGCTATTTGCTAGCAACAACATAATGGAGGGAGTCAATCAATATGGATTGATCCGAAATCTGATTCAAATCCAATATAGCACCTGTGGGTACATAAGAAATGTATCGAATCGATTCTTTTTAATGAATAGATCCGATCGCAGTTTCCAATACGGAATTCAAAGGGATCAAATAGGAAATGATACTCTGAATTATATAACTATAATGAAATATACGATCAACCAACATTTATCGAATTTGAAAAAGAGTCAGAAGAAATGGTTTGATCCTCTTATTTCTCGAACCGAGAGATCCATGAATCGGGATCCTGATGCATATAGATACAAATGGTCCAATAGGAGCAATAATTTCCAGGAACTTTTGGAACATTTCGTTTCTGAACAGAAGAACCGTTTTCAAGTAGTGTTTGATCGATTACGTATTAATCAATATTCGATTGATTGGTCCGAGGCTATCGACAAAGAAGATTTGTCTAAGTCACTTCGTTTCTTTTTGTCCAAGTCACTTCTCTTTTTGTCCAAGTCAGTTCCTTTTTTCTTTGTGAGTATCGGGAATATCCCTATTCATAGGTCCGAGATCCATATCTATGAATTGAAAGGCCCGAATGATCAACTCCGCAATCCGTTATTAGAATCAATAGGTGTTCAAATCGTTCATTTGCATAAATTGAAACCCTTCTTATTGGATGATCATGATACTTCCCAAAGACCGAAATTCTTGATCCATGGAGGAACAATATTACCATTTTCGTTCAATAAGATACCAAAGTGGATGATGGACGCATTCCATACTAGAAATAATCGCAGGAAATCCTTTGATAACGCGGATTCCTATTTCTCAATGATATCTCACGATCGAGACAATTGGCTGAATCCCGTGAAACCATTTCATAGAAGTTCATTGATATCTTCTTTTTATAAAGAAAATCGACTTCGATTCTTGAATAATCCACGTCACTTCTGGTTCTACTGTAACAAAAGATTCCCTTTTTATGTGGAAAAGACCCGTATCAATAATTATGATCTCACATATGGCCAATTCCTGAATATCTTGTTCATTCGCAACAAAATATTTTCTTTGTGCGTCGGTAAAAAAAAACATATTTTTTTGGAGAGAAAGACTATTTCACCAATCGAGTTACAGGTATCTGACATATTCATACCTAAGGATTTTCCACAAAGTGGTGACGAAACGTATAACTTGTACAAATCTTTCCATTTTCCAATTAGATTCGATTCATTCGTTCGTAGAGCTATTTACTCGATCGCAGACATTTCCGCAACACCTGAACAAATAGTCAATTTGGAAAAAACTTATTGTCAGCCTTTTTCAGATATGAATCTATCTGATTCAGAAGGGAAGAACTTGCATCAGTATCTCAGTTTCAATTCAAGCATGGGTTTGATTCCCACTCCATGTTCTGAGAAAGATTTACCATCCGGAAAGAGGAAAAAACGGAGTCTTTGTCTAAAGAAATGCGTTGAGAAATGGCAGATGTATAGAACCTTTCAACGAGATAGTGCTTTTTCAAATCTCTCAAAATGGAATCTGTTCCAAACATATATGCCATGGTTCCTTACTTCGACAGGGTGCAAATATCTAAATTTCGCCCTTTTAGATACTTTTTCAAACTCATTGCCGATACTAAGTAGCAGTCAAAAATTTGTATCCATTTTTCATGATATTATGCATGGATCAGGTATATCACGGCCAATTTCTCAGAAAAAATTGTGGGCGATTCTTTCACAATGGACTCTGATAAGTGAGATTTCGAGTAAGGGTTTACAGAATCTTTTTCCGTCCGAAGAAAGGATTCATCGAAATAACGAGTCACCCGTTCCATTGATATGGACACATCTGAGATCAACAAATGCTCGGGAGTTCCTTTATTCAATGCTTTTCTTTCTTCTTGTTGCTGGATATTTCGTTCGTATACATCTTCTCTTTGTTTCCCGAGTCTCTAGTGAGTTACAGATAGAGTTAGAAAAGATCAAATCTTTGATGATTCCATCATACATGATTGAGTTGCGAAAACTTCTGGATAGGTATCCTACATCTGAACTTAATTCTTTCTGGTTAAAGAATCTCTTTCTAGTTGCTCTGGAACAATTAGGGGATTCTCTGGAAGAAATACGGGGTTCTGCTTCTGGCGGCAACATGCTATTAGGCGGTGGTCCCGCTTATGGGGTCAAATCAATACGTTCTAGTTCTAAGAAGAAATATTTGAATAGAAATCTCATCGATATCCTCGATCTCCTAAGTATCGTACCAAATCCCATCAATCGAATCACTTTTTCGAGAAATACGAGACATCTAAGTCGTACAAGTAAAGAGATCTATTCATTGCTAAGAAAAAGAAAAAACGTGAACGGTGATTGGATTGATGATAAAATAGAATCCTGGGTCGCGAACAGTGATTCGATTGATGATGAAGAAAGAGAATTCTTGGTTCAGTTCTCCGCCCTAACGACAGAAAAAAGAATTGATAAAATTCTATGGAGTCTGACTCATAGTGATCATTTATCAAAGAATGACTCTGGTTATCAAATGATTGAACAACCAGGATCAATTTACTTACGATACTTAGTTGACATTCATCAAAAGTATCTAATGAATTATGAGTTCAATAGATCCTGTTTAGCGGAAAGACGGATATTCCTTGCTCATTATCAGACAATCGCTTATTCACAAACCTCGTGCGGGGCTACTAGTTTTCATTTCCCATCTCAGGGAAAACCCTTTTCGCTACGCTTATCCCTATCCCTTTCTAGGGGTATTTTAGTGATAGGTTCTATAGAAACAGGGCGATCCTATTTGGTCAAATACCTAGCGACAAACTCCTACGTTCCTTCCATTACGGTATTTCCGAACAAGTTCCTGGATGACAAGCCTAAAGGTTTTATTGATGATATCGATATTGATGATAGTGACGATATCGATATTGATGATAGTGACGATACCCATATTAATGATGACCTTGATACAGAGCTGCTAACTATGTATATGACGCCGAAAATAGACCGATTTGATATCACCCCTCAATTCGAATTAGCAAAAGCAATGTCTCCTTGCATAATATGGATTCCAAACATTCATGATCTGTATGTGAATGAGTCGAATTATCTCTCCCTCGGTCTATTAGTGAACTATCTCTCCAGGGATTGTGAAAGATGTTCCACTAGAAATATTCTTGTTATTGCTTCGACTCATATTCCCCAAAAAGTGGATCCCGCTTTACTAGCTCCGAATAAATTAAATACATGCATTAAGATACGAAGGCTTCTTATTCCACAACAACGAAAGCACTTTTTCATTCTTTCATATACTAGAGGATTTCACTTGGAAAAGAAAATGCTCCATACTAACGGATTCGGGTCCATAACCGTGGGTTCCAATGTACGAGATCTTGTAGCACTTATCAATGAGTCCCTATCCATTAGTATTACACAGAAGAAATCCATTATAGAAACTAATACAATTAGATCAGCTCTTCATAGACAAACTTGGGATTTGCGATCCCAGGTAAGATCGGTTCAGGATCATGGTATATTTTTCTATCAAATAGGAAGGGCTGTTGCACAAAATGTACTTCTAAGTAATTGCTCCATAGATCCTATATCTATCTATATGAAGAAGAAATCATGTAAGAAAAGGGATTCTTATTTGTACAAATGGTACTTCGAACTTGGAACGAGCATGAAGAAATTAACGATACTTCTTTATCTTTTGAGTTGTTCCGCCGGATCGGTCGCTCAAGATCTTTGGTCTTCCCTCGAACCCGATGAAAAAAATGGGATCACTTCTTATGGATTCGTTGAGAATGATTCTGATCTAGTTCATGGCCTATTAGAAGTGGAAGGCGCTCTGGTGGGATCTTCACGGACAGAAAAAGATTGCAGTCAGTTTGCTAATAATCGAGTGACCTTGCTTCTTCGGTCCGAACCAAGGAATCCGTTAGATATGATGCAAAATGAATCTTTTTCTCTCGTTGATCATAGATTTCTATATGAAAAAT